CTATTTTTAAAGAACTCGTAAAAAAAATTATAAAATGGAAAAAGAATTGTTTTCTAGTTCTAAGAGTTTTAAAAGAAAGAACAAATTTCTTTCTAACGGTCTCAAAAGAAACAAAAGAATGGGTTATCAAAATTATAAAAAGAATAATAAAAGAACTCTCAAAAATAAATCCAATTCTATTATTTAGATTGAGAGAAGGATATGAATCGAGTGAAACTAAAAAAGAAAAAGATTTGATAATCAGTAATATTAATCGGATGATTCATGAATCGTCCATTCAAATTCGATCTATGGATTGGACAAATTATTCACTGACAGAAAAAAAAATGAAAGATCTGACTGATAGAACAAGCACAATCAGAAATCAAATAGAAAAAATTACAAAAGACAAGAAAAAGGAATTTATAACTATAACTCCAGAGATAAATATTAGTCCTAACAAAAAAAGCCATAATGCTAAAAGATTAGAATCCCCAAAAAATATTTGGCAAATATTAAAAAGAAGAAATACTCGATTAATCCGTAAATCACATTATTTTTTAAAATTTTTCATTGAAAGGATATACATAGATATCCTTCGATGTATCATTAATATTCCCAGGATCAATGCACAACTTTTTATTGAATCAAAAAAAAAAATTATTGATAAATACATTTACAATAATGAAGCAAATCAAGAAAGAATTAATAAAACAAATAAAAATAAAATTCACTTTATAAAGTCACTTTATAATATTAGTAATCGTAATAAGAATTCACAGATTTTTGGTGACTTATCCTCTTTGTCACAAGCATATGTATTTTACAAATTATCACAAACTCAAGTTATTAACTTGTATAAGTTAAGATCTGTTCTTCAATATCACGGAACATCTCTTTTTCTTAAGAATGAAATAAAGGATTATTTTGGAGCACAAGGAATATCTCATTCCGAATTAAGACATAAAAAACTTCGAAATTCTGGAATGAATCAATGGAAAAACTGGTTAAGGGGTCATTATCAATATGATTTATCTCAGATTGGATGGTCTAGATTAGTACCACAAAAATGGCGAAATAGAGTTAATCAACGTTGTATGGCCCAAACTAAAGATTTAAACAAATGGGATTCATATGAAAAAGACCCATTTATTTATTACGAAAAAGAAAATGATTATGAAGTAGACTCATTACCAAATCAAAAAGATAATTTTAAAAAACACTATAGATATGATCTTTTATCATATAAATCTATTAATTATGAAGATAAGAAGAACTCATATATTTATGGATCGCCATTACAAGTAAATAATAACCAAGAGATTTATTATAATTACAACACACATAAACACAAATTATTTGATATGCTGGGAGGTATCCTTATCAATAATTATCTAGGAGAAGCTGATATTATGGATATGATGAAAAGTCCGGATAGAAAATATTTTGATTGTAGAATTCTAAATTTTTGTCTTAGAAAGAAGGTCGATATTGAAGCCTGGATCGATATCAGTATTAGTACCAACAGTAATAAAAACACTAAGATTAGTAATTATCAAATAATTGATAAAATTGACAAGAAAGGCCTTTTATATTTCACAATTCATCAAGATCAAGAAATCAAAGCATCCAACCAAAAAAGATTTGATTGGATGGGAATGAATGAAGAAATACTAAGTCGTCCCATATCAAATCTCGGACTTTGGTTCTTCCCAGAATTTATGCTACTTTATAATGCATATAAAATGAAACCGTGGGTCATACCGATCAAATTACTTCTTTTCAATTTTACTGGAACTGCAAATTTTAGTGAAAATAAAAACATCAATGGAAAGCAAAAACAAAAAAGGGATCTTTTTATATCATCGAATGAAAAAAAATCTCTTGAATTAGAGAATCGAAATCAAGAAGAAAAAGATGTTGAAGAAGATTATGCAGGATCAGACATAAAAAAACGTAGAAAGAAAAAGCAATACAAAAGCAATACGGAAGCAGAACTCGATTTCTTCCTAAAAAGATATTTGCTTTTTCAATTGAGATGGGATGATTCTGTAAATCAAAGAATGATCAATAATATCAAGGTATATTGTCTCCTGCTTAGACTGATAAATCCAAGAGAAATTGCTATATCCTCTATTCGAAGGGGAGAAATGAGTCTGGATATAATGCTGATTCAGAAGGATTTAACTCTTACAGAATTGATGAAAAAGGGGATATTGATTATCGAACCGGTTCATCTGTCTGTAAAAAATGATGGACAATTTATTATGTATCAAACCCTAAGTATTTCATTGGTTCATAAGAGTAAGAATCAAAGATGCCGAGAAAATGTTGATAAGAATAATTTTTATAAATCCATTGCAAGACATCAAAGGATAACTGGAAATAGCGACAAAAATCATTATGATTTGCTTGTTCCTGAAAATATTTTATCGCCTAGACGTCGTAGAGAATTGAGAATTCTAATTTGTTTCAATTCAAAGAATAGGAATGGTATAGATAGAAATCCAGTATTTTGCAATGTGAACAACGTAAAAAACTGTGGTCCATTTTTGGATGAAAGCAAACATCTTGATAGAGATAAAAAGAAATTAAAGTTCTTTCTTTGGCCCAATTATAGATTAGAAGATTTAGCTTGTATGAATCGCTATTGGTTTGATACCAATAATGGCAGTCGTTTCAGTATGGTAAGGATACATATGTATCCACAATTTAAAATTCGGTGATGGCACATTTTTCCTCTATATATCCTGTACCATATCTGGTATATGAAAGCAAACAGATGCACACATGCGTTGTCTTACATTCCATTCTGATACATGATACTAATTCAATGACGTATCAATTAGATCTATAAATGAATCAACAGAATCTTCTTATTTTAAGTCTAAATTATTCTCTTTTGTAAGTGCTATTCCCTATATGAATCAAATTGAAAATGAATCAACGATCAATCCAATTTTCAATTTGATTTGATAAAATTAGGAGTCCATAACGAAATTCAACCAGATTAAAATGGTTGGGATTATTATTATTATTACTGATCGGTAAAATTCATATCTTTAAAAAAGAAAGAAAAAGGGGGGAGAAGATATCGTTTTATGGTAAAAAATGCATTCATCTCAGTTATTTCGCAAGAAGAAAAAGAAGAAAAAAGGGGGTCTGTTGAATTTCAAGTATTCAGTTTCACCAATAAGATACGAAGACTGACTTCACATTTGGAATTGCACAGAAAAGACTATTTATCTCAGAGAGGTCTACGGAAAATTCTGGGAAAACGTCAACGGTTACTCGCTTATTTGTCAAAGAAAAATAGAGTACGTTATAAAGAATTAATTGGTCAGTTGGATATTCGAGAGCCAAAAACTCATTAATTTGAAAATTTGAAGAGCTTTAATTATTTGATTTATTAGATCTTGAATTTTGATGAATTTCTTTTCGTTTTCAGAAATTCATGGAAGAATGAATCGGGGAAAAACCTATGAATGTACCAACTACAAGAAAAGACCTCATGATAGTAAATATGGGTCCTCACCACCCATCAATGCATGGTGTTCTTCGACTCATCATTACTCTAGATGGTGAAGATGTTATTGACTGTGAACCAATATTTGGTTATTTACACAGAGGAATGGAAAAAATTGCGGAAAACCGAACAATTATACAATATCTGCCTTATGTAACACGTTGGGATTATTTAGCTACTATGTTCACAGAAGCAATAACCATAAATGCGCCAGAGCAGTTAGGAAATATTCAAGTACCTAAAAGAGCCAGCTATATCAGAGTAATTATGTTGGAGTTGAGTCGTATAGCTTCTCATTTGTTATGGCTTGGCCCTTTTATGGCAGATATTGGTGCACAGACCCCTTTCTTCTATATTTTCAGAGAAAGAGAATTAGTATATGATTTATTCGAAGCTGCCACCGGTATGAGAATGATGCATAATTATTTTCGTATCGGAGGAGTAGCTGCTGATCTACCTCATGGATGGATAGATAAATGTTTGGATTTCTGCGATTATTTTTTAACAGGGGTTGCTGAATATCAAAAACTTATTACGCGGAATCCCATTTTTTTAGAACGAGTTGAGGGAGTAGGCATTATTGGTGGAGAAGAAGCAATAAATTGGGGTTTATCAGGACCAATGCTACGAGCTTCCGGAATACAATGGGATCTTCGTAAAGTTGATCATTATGAGTGTTACGACGAATTTGATTGGGAAGTCCAATGGCAAAAAGAAGGGGATTCATTAGCTCGTTATTTAATACGAATCAGTGAAATGACGGAATCTATAAAAATTATTCAACAGGCTCTGGAAGGTATTCCGGGAGGCCCCTATGAGAATTTAGAAATCCGCTGCTTTGATGGAGTAAGGGATCCCCAATGGAATGATTTTGAATATCGATTCATTAGTAAAAAACCCTCTCCCACTTTTGAATTGTCGAAGCAAGAACTTTATGTGAGAGTTGAAGCCCCAAAGGGAGAATTGGGAATTTTTCTGATAGGAGATCAAAGTGTTTTTCCTTGGAGATGGAAAATTCGCCCGCCGGGTTTTATCAATTTGCAAATTCTTCCTCAGTTAGTTAAAAGAATGAAATTGGCTGATATTATGACGATACTAGGTAGTATAGATATCATTATGGGAGAAGTTGATCGTTGAAATGATAATTGATACAACAGAAGTACAAGATATCAATTCTTTTTCCAGATTGGAATCCTTAAAAGAGGTCTATGGGAGCATATGGATGCTTATCCCTATTTTGACTCTTGTATTGGGAATCACAATAGGTGTACTAGTAATTGTGTGGTTAGAAAGAGAAATATCCGCAGGGATACAACAACGTATTGGACCTGAATACGCCGGTCCTTTGGGAATTCTTCAAGCTCTAGCAGATGGGACAAAACTACTTTTCAAAGAGAATCTTCTTCCATCTAGAGGAGATACTCGTTTATTCAGTATCGGACCATCCATAGCAGTCATATCAATTCTACTAAGTTATTCAGTGATTCCTTTTGGC